AAAGTAAGTAAATAGATCCGAAACATATAAAATGCGGTTAACCCTGCCGTGGCCGAAGCTATTATAGCGAAAATCGGCGAATACACCCAACTATCATTAAGAATTTCATCTTTTGACCAAAAACAAGCAAGCGGTGGAATACCACAAAGAGAAAGTGTACCTAATAAAAAGGAGGTTTTGGTAATCGGTACATGTTTTGTTAAACCACCCATAAGAACGAGATTCTGACTTTTATCCGGAGAATAACCAACAAGAGTTTCCATTGAATGAATAACGGACCCAGACCCTAAAAATAATAATGCTTTGGAATAAGCATGAGTAATCAAATGAAATAAAGCACTTCGATAAGACCCCATTCCTAGAGCAAACATCATATAACCCAATTGAGACATTGTCGAATAAGCTAAACCCCTCTTAATGTCTTTTTGAGCAAGAGCTAAAGTAGCTCCTAATAATAGTGTGATTATGCCTATCAACGAGATTAAATTCATTATATAAGGTATAACTATGAAAAGAGGCAGAAGACGAGCTACAAAAAAAATCCCTGCCGCTACCATAGTAGCAGCATGTATAAGAGCCGAAATAGGAGTAGGTCCTTCCATAGCATCAGGTAACCACACATGAAGGGGAAATTGTGCCGATTTAGCAACTGCACCGGCAAATAATAGAGCAGCACACAAATTAACAAATGGAAAATTGACTTTATTGTTAGAAATCAAGTTATTGAGGATTTCGAATAAATCCTGAAATTCAAAACTACCCGTTATCCAATAAAAACCTAAAATTCCTAATAATAAACCAAAATCCCCTACACGATTAGTTACAAACGCTTTTTGACAAGCATTTGCGGCAGGGGGTCGTGTGAACCAAAACCCTATTAATAGATAGGAACACATCCCAACCAATTCCCAAAAAATATAAATTTGTATCAAATTTGAACTAGTAACTAATCCCAACATGGAAGTACTGAAAAAACTCATATAAGCAAAAAATCTCAAGTATCCTTGATCGTGAGCCATATAATTATCACTATAAATAAGAACCATAATTCCAACAGTAGTGATTAACATCGACATAATAGAAGTAAGTGGATCAATCAAGCAGCCGAATTCTAAAGAAAAATCATTATCGAGGGTCCAAGACCATACATATTGATAGATAGAACTGCTATTTATTTGTTGAATAGATAGATTAGTTGAAAAAATCATGACTATACTTAACAATAAAATACTTGGAAAAGCCCACATACGATGAAGGTTTTTTGTTGCTGTCGGAAAAAGAAGAAGTCCCACTCCTATTAACATAGGGACTGGAAGTGGAACGAAAGGTAAAATCCACACATATTGATATGTCTGTTCCATAAAAAAACTTTTTTGAATTCTTAATTAATATTAACTATTTCCGATTCACCGGACCTTACCTCTTTTGAAAGGAGTCAATAAAAAAATGAAGATATGTACTAACTTCAATAGAATTTTTTCATTTTTATTTATTTTTACTTAGTCTTTCTGAATTTCTGCTAAATACTTCAAATATTCAAATCACGAAATTACAATTGGTCAAATCATATGAAAGAAATAGATTAATTACCAATCTACTTCGAATTTTAAAATTAAAGTCAAATTAGACATATTTTCCCGGGTTTTGCAAGTTATTTAAAATATTTTTCTTTGTTCTATTTTTAGTAATATTTTATCTGATTTTCCCATACCGTTCACCCTTCTTATCTATTGTTTTATATTTTATCTTTTTAGAAAAAATATTTTCTAGAAAATGAAAAAAGAAATACATAGTGAATTTAGAAAAGCGCAGATTTTTTTGAACAATAGATGTCTTTCACATCCAGCTATACCAATGAGTAATCTCTTAATTTTTATTTAAATGGCAGTTCCAAAAAAACGTACTTCTGCATCAAAAAAGCGTATTCGTAAAAATTTTTGGAAAAGGAAGGGGTATTGGGCAGCGTTAAAAGCGTTTTCCTTGGGGAAATCTATTTCTAGCGGGAATTCAAAAAGTTTTTTTGTACGACAAACGAATAAACTAAGTAATAAAACATAACACGTTAGAATAATCTAAATAATCCTGACTCAAAAATAGATTCATTTCATTTCGAAAATCAAATTCCCGAATTCCATTCCCTGTTGATTAACTCAACAGGGAATGGAATTCGTTTCGCTCTTAGAATATGGAGAATAGAAATTCTTTTGTTTACCTTTTACCTTACCGAATTCAAAAAAAAAAAAAAATTTGGGGAGGTTCTATCCCTCAATTCATATACTTCATAGTAGGACTATCTAGTTTTACTATAGTTGAGTCGAGAAGAGTCTAAAATACACAATAAAACCAAGATCAAAAATGAAAATAATGAACCTTCAAATACCTATTTGAACAAATTTTTATTCATCCATTCGAATCTTTTCTAAAAAATAATGAACTCAATTGAATTCTTAAATATAGACGATTACTTATTCATAGGCTATTATCAGGTCAAGATGGGCCGCTATGGTGAAATTGGTAGACACGCTGCTCTTAGGAAGCAGTGCTAGAGCATCTCGGTTCGAGTCCGAGTGGCGGCATGTCAGCTCCTAAAAAAAATAGATCCTATAATGAATTCAATTAATGAATTCAATTTCCAATTTCGATTTTATAATTAACGAACTCTTTTTTTTATATGATATTTTCAACCTTAGAGCACATATTAACTCATATTTCTTTTTCGATCGTTTCAATTATACTTACAATTCATTTGATAACCTTTTTAGTCGATGAAATGGTACTAAAACTATATGATTCGTCCGAAACGGGCATAATAATAACTTTTTTTTGTATAACAGGATTATTAATTTCTCGTTGGATTTATTCGGGACATTTTCCACTAAGTGATTTATATGAATCGTTAATCTTTCTTTCATGGAGTTTTTCCTTTATTTATATAGTTCCATATTTCAAAAAAAATCAAAATATTCTAAACACAATAATTGGGCCAAGTGCTATTTTTTCCCAGGGCTTTGCTACTTCAGGGCTTTTAACTCAAATACGCGAATCTACAATATTAGTACCTGCTCTTCAATCCGAGTGGCTAATAATGCACGTTAGTATGATGATATTCGGCTATGCGGCCCTTTTATGTGGATCATTATTATCAGTATCACTTCTAGTCATTACAGTTAGAAAACAGAGAAAATTTTTTTCTACGAGTAATCATTTATTAAATTTAAATGAGCCATTTTTCCTTGGTGAAATCGAATACATGAATGAACAAAGAAATGTTTTAGAAAAAACTTCTTTTTTTTCTCCAAGGAATTATTACAGGTCACAATTGATTCAACAATTCGATTATTGGAGTTATCGAGTTATTAGCCTAGGATTTATCTTTTTAACCATAGGAATTCTTTCTGGAGCAGTGTGGGCTAACGAAGCATGGGGATGCTATTGGAATTGGGACCCAAAAGAAACTTGGGCTTTTATTACTTGGATCGTATTTGCAATTTATTTACATACTCGAACAAATAGAAAACAAAAGGGTACAAATTCAGCAATTGTGGCGTCTATTGGATTTCTTATAATTTGGATATGCTATTTTGGAGTCAATCTATTAGGAATAGGACTACATAGTTATGGTTCATTTACATTAACATTTAATTGAAAAGGGGGGTTCTTACAAATAGGAATAGAAAAGTGTACAACGCATATCAGATAAAAAACTTTGTGTGAATTGGCGAGAGCGCGGCGAATCATATTCAAATAGGGTAGTGATTCACCAGGTCTCGCCAATTCAAATTCATTTTTTGACTTAACGCAAAAGAACAAGAAAAAGCGTTCTTTTTGTTATTGTACAACGAACATTTTTGTAAATGATAATAGTTTTCTTTTATAAATTATCTATAAAAATAATTAGATAGAATAACTCCAACCTTTTCAACTGATAATGAAAGAACGAAATCAGGGTACATACCAATACCGAGTACGGGTAAAAAAAAAGAAATCGAAAGAAATAACTCTCGCGGACCAGAATCAAAAAAAGAAGAGTTCAGACCATTAAATATCTTGTATCCATAGAACATCTGACGTAACATAGATAATAAATAAATAGGAGTTAATATCATTCCAATTGCCATTACAAAAATAATTAGGAGTTTTGTCATTAAAAGATATTTTGGACTAGTAATTAGTCCAAAAAAGACTATTAATTCGGCAACAAACCCACTCATACCTGGTAATGCAAAGGAGGCCATCGAAAAGCTACTGAACATCGTGAATATTTTTGGCATTGGAATAGCTATTCCACCCATTTCGTCAAGATAAACAAGACGTATTCTATCATAAGTTGTTCCGGCCAAGAAAAAAAGTGCAGCACCAATAAATCCATGAGAGATTATTTGTAAAAGGGCTCCGTTGAGCCCCATATCCGTGATAGAACTAATTCCTATAATTATGAAACCCATATGAGATACAGAGGAATAGGCTATTCTTTTTTTTAAATTCCGTTGACCAAGAGATGTTGAAGCTGCATAGATTATTTGCATTGCGCCTACTATCATTAACCAAGGAGAAAATATAGAATGAGCATGAGGAAATAATTCCATATTGATTCGAACTAATCCATATGCTCCCATTTTTAATAAGATTCCGGCTAGAAGCATACAAGTACTATAATGCGCTTCTCCATGGGTATCTGGTAACCATGTATGTAGGGGTATGATTGGCAATTTAACAGCAAAAGCAAGAAAAAATCCAATATAAAATATTATTTCGAAGTTCACAGGATAGGACCGGTTGGCTAATATTTCAAAATTTAATGTTGCTTCAGTAGAACCATATAAACCGAGACCCAGAACTCCCATTAAAAGAAAAACAGAACCCCCCGCCGTGTACAAAATAAATTTTGTAGCTGAGTACAAACGTTTTTTTCCTCCCCACATGGATACAAGTAGATAAACGGGAATTAATTCTAACTCCCACATGAGAAAAAAAAGTAAAAGATCTCGAGAAGAAAATAATCCTATTTGCCCACTGTACATGGCTAACATCAGGAAATAAAATAATCGAGAATCCCGAGTAACCGGCCAAGCCGCTAAAGTAGCTAAAGTGGTGATGAATCCCGTCAGTAAAATTGGTCCTATAGAGAGTCCATCTATTCCTAATCTCCAATGGAAATCAAAAAAATGGATCCATTTATAATCCTCCATTAGTTGGATTAATGGATCATCTGATTGAAAATGATAGCAGAATGCATAAGTCGTTAGAAGAAGTTCTAATACAGAAATACATATAGTATACCAGCGAATTACTCTATTTCCCCTATGTGGAAGAAAAAAAATTAAGCAACCCGCAAAAATGGGCAAAACTACAATTATTGTTAAGCAAGGAAAATGGTTCGTAATAAAGACAAGATACACTTGGGGCCAGAAAAATCCGTACTCAATTTAATTTGATTTTGAGCACGGATTTTGTCGGTAAAAAAAAAAAAATGGATTCAAGTAGAGTTTTATGGAATGTATCAGTAAGCTAGACCCATACTGCGGGTTGTTTCATGCCATAAATAAACCCGAACACTCAAAAAATCCGTTGGGCAGGCGGATTCACATCTCTTACAACCAACACAGTCCTCGGTCCTTGGAGCAGAAGCTATTTGTTTAGCTTTACATCCGTCCCAGGGTATCATTTCTAATACATCGGTGGGGCACGCTCGAACACATTGAGTACATCCTATACATGTATCATAAATCTTTACTGAATGTGACATTGGATCTATACATTTTTGAACGTCATAAATTTTCGGCCTAGTAAACTAACTTATAAATGAATCCTAGAGTTTTAGATACCAGACGAATCAATGAGCGATCAGAATCAATTGATTTCCGAATTGATTTATGAGGGAGGGCCAAAATACTTTGATTTCTTATGTTTTTGCAACCACCATCATACCTTATCTTATGCCCCATATTAATCATATAAATGCTAATTTATTAATATTCAAATTAGCATTTATACGATTAATACTATTTATTCAACAAATTTGATTGGTTAATACGAGTGGAGTTTCTGTTACGATAAATTGATGAAACAATAGCCGGTCCAATAGCTGCTTCAGCGGCTGCAATAGTTATAACAAAAATTGAGAAAATATCTCCTCTTAATTGACGATTATCAATAATATCAGAAAATGTTACAAAATTGATATTAACTGAATTTAATATAAGTTCAAGACACATAAGGGCTCTAACCATATTTCGACTTGTGATCAATCCATAGATACCAATAGAAAATAAATAGGCACTCAAAACAAGTATATGTTCGAGTATCATTAACCAACTCCTTATCAATTTTGATTCATTTTTAATTTTAATCTGAATAAGAATTCAATCGATTCGATTCTAACAAATATGGAACAATGGAATAGATTGGTAATAGATCGATATAAAACGAAAGTCTTTCTATTCTATTTTTTTAGAAGGAATCAAAATTAACGAATTATAACATTTCTTTTTCGTTGATTCTATTTGAATTACTCGTTTTAAAGATTTCTTATTGACGAGCTATAGCAATAGCACCTATTAAAGCGACTAAAAGAATTATTGAAATCAGTTCAAATGGAAGAAAAAAATCTGTTGCTAAATGAATTCCAATTTGTTGACTATTACTTATCAAATCTTGTTCTAGAATATGATTTGATTTTGTAGTCCAAATGATCCCATACCAGGACGTATCTGGAATAGTAGTAATTAGTGAAATAAAAAGACTTGTACAAACCATTGAAGTAACTCCATCCCCAATGGTCCAAAGATGAAAATCTTTGTAATATTCTGAACTATTCATGAACATCACAGCAAAAATGATTAAAACATTTATAGCTCCTACATAAATCAGGAGCTGCGCAGCAGCTACAAAAAAGGAGTTCAATAGAATATAGAATAACGATATACAAAAAAGAACCAATCCCAACGAAAAGGCCGAATAAATTGGATTCGGAAGTAATACTACTGCCAGACTTCCTAATATAAGACCCGATCCCAGAAAGACTAAAAGAAAATCATGTATTGGTCCAGGTAAATCCATTTGATTTTATCAAAAAATCGAAATATTTCATGCCTTTGTTGACCTGACCAGGAAAAACGAAGTTATCCTATTTTTTTTAGGATACTGATACTTCTAAATTGAATTAAATTTGAATGGGGGTGATTTGGATTGATGTAAATACAGTTATAGGGCTACTCTTATTCTCGAAGCAGAGGTTGAAACTTTCTATTTTCGAATTATTATTCGAATAGAAATTAGAAATCGATTTTGAATCAAAAAAAGGCTACGATTTTCACCAACCAACCACTATTTTTTTGTATTGACCAAGCAAAAACCTCATTCCTTTAGATCCAAAAGTTATTTTGTTGTAAATGTTTTGTGAATCCAGGGTTTTATACATTTTTTATTTTATTTGAGGTAACTTCGAAGAAATTGTTTGAATTGTGTAATCTTCAATTATTGATACCGGCAGCCGACCCA